GACCCTAAATAATATAATAATAATAGATTTTTTCCTGTTTTCTTCCTTTCCTTTACCCCTTGATGTAAAATGATACTGTATTTAATAGAAAATTTCTTAGAATGAAAGAAATTCTCATATTTACATAATTGCAGTTGATGCGAGGTCTAGAAATCGTGGTTGTAGAGACAGTTTTTTGTTGGAAGCCCCGCCTTTCATTTTAAGAAATTGGTTAATTGTCCAGTAACACGAGTAGTAAATCCTATTCGATGAAAGAAAGCGAAGAAAAAATCCAAAAATTGGAATCAATAGTTGTAATGAATTGTTGAATTGGACCTCAATCCAAATCTTAATTTAGCTGCAAGATTTTCAAAAATATGAAAAGAAAAAATGGTAAAATTGGATTCCATAATAATTGAATTCACAAATAATAATTCAAAAGGAGTCTCATTTGTGAATGAAGTTAGACGACCCAGTTCGTATTAGTGGTTTAGGTTCAACGACTCGGTTGATAGGAATTGCTAGATGGCTAGATATTCGAAATAATGAATCAGTGTTCATGCCATCTAGAGTGATAGATCAATTAACAACTTTCAATTGAAATTATTCTTTCAACTCATATTTTTGTATATCCTACTCCTATTTTCCAAAAAGGAAAACTCAGGTAAGTGCTTTAGAAACATATGTATAGAAATACCACATTTCGTTTACCCTCTTCATGCTTACTATAACTAGTTATTTCGGTTTTTTACTAGTAGCTTTAACTATAACTTCCGCTTTATTTATTGGTCTGAGCAAGATACGGCTTATTTAAAATTTGTATTTCAAAGAAAGACTCCAGAAAGGAAACCCTTCTGCGAGATTCTGTGTATTTTCTAGTTCTATATCACGTCCATTTTCAATTCTTGGTCGTTGAGATTCATGTCAATTCTGGTTACTATTTAGGTATAGATATTTCCTCTGTTTTTTCTCCTTTTCAAAAAAATGAAATGATTGAAGTCTTTTTATTTGGAATTGTGTTAGGTCTAATTCCTATTACTTTGGCTGGATTATTCGTAACTGCATATTTACAATACAGACGGGGTGATCAGTTGGACCTTTGATTAATTAGCATTTCTTTTTTTTGACTGACTCCCTTTCTTTAATCTCCAGAAGGTCAAGGTCGATGCTATGCAAGTGATTGAAGCTATTTGAGTCAAATCTGTCTACGAAGAAAAAATCACGCTCTGTAGGATTTGAACCTACGACATCGGGTTTTGGAGACCCACGTTCTACCGAACTGAACTAAGAGCGCTTTCTTATCAGAATAGAAAAGACTGTAAAGAAAAAAAGAACAGGATTCTGTTTCTAACCCCAAATCATTTGACTTTGAATGATTCCGTGCAATTAGAATCGATTGAGATCGATTCCTCGTTACTGCTCAAAGGAGCAGTAATAGGTAGGGATGACAGGATTTGAACCCGTGACATTTTGTACCCAAAACAAACGCGCTACCAAGCTGCGCCACATCCCTTGAATTGTTCTATAGTGTCATTGTAGAGAATTCCCGTCTTAGTTTCCATACGCCTATTTCCTCCATCGAGAAACACAACCCTTCTACCTATTTCGTCTTTTTTGTCCCATTTCACTTATAATAAAAAGAAAACCTTATGGATCATTGTACATTTCAATTTGAATTAGGGATTGCATGTACAACTCGAATCTAAGTGGTCCTTAACTGCATATGCATCGTCTTTATGTATTTAAATAAAAAAAGGAGGTTTTTCAATGCGAGATCTAAAAACATATCTCTCCGTGGCCCCAGTACTAAGTACGCTATGGTTCGGGGCTTTAGCAGGTCTATTGATAGAGATTAATCGTTTTTTCCCGGATGCGTTAACATTCCCCTTTTTTTCATTCTAGTTATTGCCATCGGAAAGAATGAAGAAGATTAGAGATACAATCAAATATCTGTGACCAATCCCCCTCCCTTTCCCTTTTCTCTTTTTTCCCTTTTTTTCTTATTTCTAGAATAAGGGACGAAAGAGAAAGTAGAAAAAGGAATTCAACGTTTGCAAGATTCGGGTTCAAGTTCGAATGAAATGAATATTAATGGGGATAGGAAATGTGGTCTAGGGCAAGAATACAATGAAATACTTTTTCGGGGTGAACTAGAGTTTCGAAATCATTGTCTTACTTATTCTTTTTTTTTTTTTTTTCTATGTCTTTGCTTTGATTTCTTATTACTTTCTTTTTATTGATTTTGATCTTTTAGAGTTCGATTTCAAATTAGTAACTTCTATTTTTCCCTTCTTTTCTTTTTCTTCGTTTCGAATCAAAGTAGAAGAGCCGAGTAAATAAAAAAAAACCAAAGGGGGATTCATGGCCAAGAGGAAAGATGCGCGAGTAACGGTGATTTTGGAATGTAACGGTTGTGTCCGAAACGGTTTTAAGAAGGCATCAACAGGCATTTCCAGATATATTACTCAAAAGAACCGGCACAATACGCCTAGTCAATTAGAATTGAGAAAATTCTGTCCTTATTGTTACAAACATATGATTCATAGGGAAATAAAGAAATAGATAAAATCTTAGTCTTGAAATCTTAACCTTGAAAGAGGAAAAATAACATTATATAGAAATATAGAACAAACATAGAGCATATTAAAATGAAAATCCAAATAGAACGTCAAAAAGAATCCTATTGTGGATTAAAATGACAATTAAGAAGTAGGATTTTCGGGATAAGAAATAAACTAAACAAACAAACCATGGATAAATCCAAGCGACCCTTTCTTAAATCCAAGCGGTCTTTTCGTAGGCGTTTGCCCCCGATTCAATCGGGGGATCTAATTGATTATAGAAACATGAATTTAATTAGTCGATTTATTAGTGAGCAAGGAAAAATATTATCTAGACGAGTGAATAGATTGACCTTGAAACAACAACGATTAATTACTATTGCTATAAAACAAGCCCGTATTTTATCTTTGTTACCTTTTCTTAATAATGAGAAACAATTCGAAATAACCGCATCGACTGCTAGAACTGCCGGTTTTAGAACTAGAAATAAATAGACTTATTCTTTGTTCAGTTGAATCAGAATTCCAACCCGAACTCAAACAAGAATTGGTTTTTTGTTCGACATAAATCCGAGAAGCCAGATTTTATTATCTGGTTGTCATAAGAAAAAATATTGTTTTATTGAATTTAGAACGTGTTTATTCGTTTTGACGACTTTAGACTATTTTCTCGTATTAATTTCGACTCCATCTTCCCGGAGTTCATTCTCCGGGGAACTCCATTTAAATTATTCTGGTGTATTCTTTACAATCTACTTCTTTTCTGATTTCGGTAGAAATCATATACAGACAATCTCTATTTGATATAGCTATTTGGGCTAGTATTTTACGATTAAGAAGCAACTGTCTCTTGTATAGATCATGTATGAATTTACTATAACTATAGGATACTCCTATTTCTCGAATTACTGCGTTTATCCGAGTGATCCACAAACGACGAAAATTCCTTTTTTGCTTATCCCTATCCCGATGAGCCGAAACCAAAGCTCTTATTTTCTGTTGAGTAATAGTTCGAGTCAATCTTGAATGAGCTCCTCGAAAGCTTGAGGCAAATAAACTAATTTTTGTTCTACGTCTCCGGGCTATATATCCGCGTTTAATTCTGGTCATTGAATAAATAAAACTTTGACAAATAACTAATTGATTTCTTTTCTTTCAGTTATTATTTTCCACGCCTTGATCTATTAATAACCAAACAGATTTTTCCAATGTATAAAATCAAAATTCCAAGGGCTTTTGCTCCTCTAACCTTCCTGACCACGATTTTTAGCTATTTTACTGGGAAATACGAATGAAATTAGGAACTTTCCTTAAAAACGAAGTCCAAAAATGGATAAAGAAATAGTGGGTTTCATCGTTTCTATGGTTACTTCTTAAACGGTGAGGTCTTCTCTATACACCGGAGCCTTTCCTTTATTTAATCAATTTTATTGGTAACTTGTATAGGTCAACCGCACTCTTTGGCTCTACCCATGAATTATCCAGTAACAGGTCTTTCACAACCAGACCCATCTATACAGTAACGGCATTTAATTATGAGAGTTAGCTGGGATAGCTGACCCTCGTAGTCCGTTCTTGACCGGGCGAAAACAGCATTTTGATCTTTTTTTTGAATTTCACTAAGATTTCCTCCGCTTAATGGATAACCGTTTGCTATCAATGGAGAATTGCTTCTCGTCTGAAATCGGAAATTCAGGTGTTGGGTTTGCACCAACGGAAACCATAAACTTTAGACACAATAGAGGGATCAATTTGCTTATTTTTAGATAGTGAATGGGATTCCTTTATCCATTCTATGCTATTTACTAGTACTGATCATTCATACCGTAAATTGGTTTTCTTCCTTTTTTGCGCCAGCTCATCATTGAAACGAGTCGCACATACACCCTAGTACATGTTCCTCGACGCTGAGGACATCCCCTCAGAGCGGGGGATTTCGTGAGATTTCGAATCGGCTGTCTTGTATTTCTAATAAGTTGTTTAATAGTTGGCATGTTGAATCATATACATAATGGGCAGGTTTAGATTGATCCTAACCAGATGATTATGAATTCTTTATGATTATGAATTATTTCTATTTATATTTATTTAATAGAATAGTAAATAATAGAATAGTAAACTCGGAGATAAAATCTCAAATCACGGATTTTCAAAAAATCCATTTTTTTGTTATTGTTTGTTATTGAACTGCTACAAGATCAACAATTCCATAAGCTCGGGCTTCTGTTGCTGACATAAAAACGTCTCTTTCCATGTCTTCAGATACAACCCATAATGGTTTGCCCGTTCTTTGCACATAAACATTTGTGATGGTTTCGCGTAGTTTCAACAGTTCTTCCGCTTCCAGGATAAATTCTCCCGTTTGGGCCTCATAAAAAGAACTAGCAGGTTGATGGATCATTACCCTGATGATAGAAGGATTGTCCATCTGGTATGGTGAAACGAACAGAAAAGAAAGATAAAGAATAATAGTAAAAAAGATAGAACAGAACAACCGTACAGGCATCATCTTTTGTGCATTGCATACGGCTCTACAATCAAATTGACCCTTATCAACTTATCAAGAAAAAAGTGTATCAGCCCTAGATAATTAAATGATCAAAGTGCCACCCTTACTTTCGGAGGGGTTAAAAAATACTATGATGGCTCCGTTGCTTTCTATTTGAAATTAAAAATGGATTTTTTTCTTTTGATTCAGCAATCCCAAAGTTTCTTTTTAATCTAACCAATAATCAATAATAAAAAGGGAAAAAGATTGTTTTTTTTTCGCACCCTTTTTTTAACATAAATATTGTTAAGAGCCCTTCGGTGTGAAAACAAAAAGGTTTGTAACGCTGGATTGGCTTCCCCTACTTCCCCTAAGAGAAAATGAGAAATACCTTTTATTTCATACTAATCTCTCGATACATAATTGAATCTTTTGAAAAAAGAACAATACAAAAATTTTTCATATCGAATTCGAAGTGCCATGCTATTATTACTTAATATTCATATGGCGAAGGCATAGTTTTCTTTTTTCTCTCAAATAAAAAAACCTCATTGGCGCCAAGCGTGAGGGAATGCTAAACGTTTGGTAATTGCTCCTCCAACCAGGAGAAAAGATCCCATTGACGCGGCTAATCCCATGCATATTGTATGGACCTCTGGTCGCACAAACTGCATAGTATCGTAAATAGCTAATCCAGATATTACCCAGCCGCCAGGAGAGTTTATAAACAAATAGAAATCTTTGGCAGCATCCTCAAGACTAAAATATACCATAAGACCGATAAGTTGATTTGAGATCTCGCTATCAACTTCTTGGCCTAAAAAAAGTAATCTTTCTTGATAAAGTCGGTTGAGTGGGGGCAAATTGTATCCCCTAGGAACCGTACATGCACCTTTTGATGCATACGGTTCAAAAAAATCTCGAAAAAAGAATCAATGTATAGATTCCAGCCCACCTTTCCTTTTTCTTATTCTTTTTAATTTTAATATTAATAGCAGTTTTTTCAAACTTCTAATGAAAGGCTTTTCTTAAATTTTTCAATAACGACGGGTTTTTGCTTATTTTCTTTCTTTTTTAGAATAGAAAAAAGTCAATAAACTTATCGAATTAACTTCTCGTTGATGTATTGTTTCATCGAGATTCAATCGAAATCACGATGGTGTTTTCTTGTTCCTGAATGGGCCTATTTCATCTTGTTAGGTTTATGCTCTACTCCGGGTAAAGATCTGCCCGATTTTGATTTGCACATATAGGACAAATCTTCTCATCACCGTTTTTTTTGTTATGACTTTCGAAATAACAAACAAGAATCATTTATCATAGACATTCCTATTTATATAAATAGAAATATGGAATATATTTATTTTTCTATAAACTACAAAATTGGGTTTTTTTTAAACGGAGCCTGGATACTTCATTTTTTTAATCCAACAAAAGCCAACCATAAATCATTCTAATTAATACTAGAACTAGGAATTCCCCCAGACAATGCATCTAATTGCACTTCACACTCCAATTTGTGGATGATTGAATTTCTCTGTTTGAGGCGAAAGGTAGGATATCTCAATCGGGGAAGAGAACGGGGAAATCCCATATGACCCAGTATATTTGACAAGTCGCACTATATGTCAACCCAAGATGCATCGGCATCTCCAGGAATTCGGAGAGGCACTTTTGGAACACCAATAGGCATGAATTGAAAGAAAAAAGAACTAAATACTCTATTTCACTTTGATGTGGAAACGTATATGGTTTTATTGACTCCATTTGAATTTTCGAATATTGGCTTTATAGTATTTATTTTAGCCATAGATTCGAAAAATTCAGAAAGAAAGGAAAAACCAAGAAAGGAAATTTTTTATGAATAGATTCTCCTAATGAAAAAATCCTAAATTAAGGATGGATGCTTTTACTCATGGAAAATGGCATCAATCTCCCATTGCGTATTGGTACTTATCGAGTATAGAATAAATCTGCTTCTCATTGTCCCTACGAACCGAATAGAATAAATAGTAAATTAACCCTTGTTAGGAAATGAACAAGTGGAGTCTATAGGATAATCATAGTATTATAGTCTTTGTCAATGCAATAAAGTTACGTGGTGTCTATTTTTCTTTGAGAAAGGGGTATTTTCCATGGGTTTGCCTTGGTATCGTGTTCATACCGTTGTATTGAATGATCCCGGCCGGCTGATTTCTGTTCATATAATGCATACAGCTCTGGTTGCTGGTTGGGCGGGCTCGATGGCTCTGTATGAATTAGCAGTTTTTGATCCTTCTGATCCTGTTCTTGATCCAATGTGGAGACAGGGTATGTTTGTTATACCCTTCATGACTCGCTTAGGAATAACCAATTCATGGGGAGGTTGGAGTATCACTGGAGGTACTGTAACAAATCCGGGGATTTGGAGTTACGAAGGTGTAGCTGGAGCACATATTGTGTTTTCTGGTTTATGCTTTTTGGCAGCTATCT